ACCAGAATATTAGGAGGACTCTTCTAACCACAGAAAAAAATATGTATATGTAATTGTCAGCAAAGTTGTTTCTTTTTTTCAAATCCAAAAAATCTTCTGACCTTATTTTTATTTTATACGTAGGTCATCCCATCACGTCAGCATTAGATAAAAACTGGGTGTTTCGCCCAGTTTTGTTCCAATAAATGGTTCAAATTGGTTTATCGACATGAGTGTTATATATCGAAAAAAAAAAATTCCAATTTATAGTAAAAACCACCCTTGTATTAACGTAGTGGTAGAAAGAGTACCATGCTGCGCCGGATTTCAAACGTTTTCGCTTTAACCATGCTATTGGACCTACTTTAAATTGGTTCATAGAGAATCAAAATAGATTTACCAAAAACTCACGAAATGCTATGGTTCTTCCATATTATTTTTTAAGTTATTCAGAAGTAATTCGTGGGATTATGCACTTTTTTCTAATTATAACAAAAAAAGATGCAGCTGGTTGGATCCAGCCCCTTTTTTGAAAAAAAACAACTCGCACACACTCCCTTTCCAAAAAAGATCAATACACCAAGCACTACACTTAGATTTATTGGATTTGTTGCTAAAATATCGGTATTAAACCCGAAACTCCCGGCGGATGACAAGTAACCCAAATAAACGACAGAATCGGTTACGTTTTTCATATGATCTCCCTAGAATAAAAAAGGCAAACAGAATTCTTTTTGGATCACTTCGCCCCCCCTGGATTTTCTTTCTAACCAGCGTAAAAAATTTATTATCTCAGAGAACAGAGACCTAGATTTTACTTTTTCAATTTCGACTATGAATGAGAATTAGATACTCGGACTTATGTTACTTGTGAAATAACTCATATTTGTTGAAACATTTCCGTTCTATTGGACTAAGCTAAGAAGGGGACGGAAAAAGTACGGTGATATGCAAACACCCCCACCCAAAATCTTTCCTGGAAATTGAGCATTATCGTAACTAACTAATAAGGGATTGTAGGAGTGAAATTTTGGACAGGAAGGGTCGCAGAATAAAAAATATTTATTTTTTAGTTAGATTTCTAGGATTAGCTTAAACAAAGGGATTTGCAAATAAAAGCGCTAATGCTACAACTAATCCATAAATTGTTAAAGCTTCCATGAAAGCCAGACTAAGCAATAAAGTACCTCTTATTTTTCCCTCTGCCTCGGGTTGTCTCGCAATACCTTCTACAGCTTGGCCCGCAGCAGTACCCTGACCAACTCCAGGTCCAATAGAAGCAAGTCCGACGGCTAATCCAGCAGCAATAACGGAAGCAGCAGAAACCAGTGGATTCATTATAAGTTCCTCGCACCAAAATAAAGAAATGGTTAATGATACAAGCAACTAATGAATTAGAACGCAAATTTTTCACCACTAAAATGGATCCAGACAAAGTAACTCAGATTCAATTCATAGTCACCGACGAAACAGAAGTACTTTGTCTTGAAATCCCCGTCTAACGTCATAGCAATAAATCAAATTCGATCTATCCTTAGGTCATATATACCTAATCCATTATCACATATACAAGTCCGCCTTGGATAATGTAAACCTACTATTCCTATCTTATCTTAGAGTCAATCAGATTCGAGAATCCGCCTTCGAAAAAAGTTGACTTATAATCAGTAGATTAGAGATACCTAGGCCAGCACTCGCCCTCCTACCAACTTATTTTTTAGGAATCGAGCTTTTTCCTCTTTTATTCCTTTTTTTATCATTAAAATAGATGAATTGACTAGATCAAATCATTGAAGACCAATCTTAGTATTTGATTGATTTAAGCTCCGACAATTCAAAAAAAGATGTACTAATATTAGTAGTACTTTGCTTGTATCTAAGCTAAAAAGCTTATTTCGAAATCAAAAACATGTCAATGATGACCCTCCATCGATTCTCCTATATAAGCCGCTGCTAAAGTTGCAAAAATCAAAGCTTGAATACCGCTTGTAAATAATCCAAGGAACATGACAGGTATAGGAACCACTGAAGGTACTAAAGAAACAAGAACAACAACTACTAATTCATCAGCTAATATATTCCCGAAAAGTCGAAAACTAAGCGATAAAGGTTTTGTGAAATCTTCTAAGATATTAATGGGTAAAAGAATTGGAGTTGGTTGAATGTATTTACCAAAATAACCCAATCCCTTTTTGCTAAGACCCGCATAAAAATATGCTAGTGACGTGAGTAAAGCTAAAGCAACAGTAGTATTTATATCATTCGTAGGTGCAGCTAACTCCCCTTCAGGTAACTGTATCAATTTCCAAGGTAAAAGAGCCCCGGACCAATTGGAAACAAAAATAAACAGAAACAGAGTTCCAATAAAGGGAACCCAAGGACCGTATTCTTCTCCAATCTGGGTTTTACTCACGTCTCGAATGAATTCAAGAATGTATTCGAAAAAATTCTGACTGCTATTCGGAATAGTTTGTGGATTCCGAATAGCAATAGCGGTTGAACCTAATAAGATAACAATTACAACCCAAGAAGTGATAAGTACCTGGGCATGCACTTGGAAACCCCCGATTTGCCAATACAAATGTTGACCTACTTCTACACCGGATAGAGCATAGAATATGTTGATGGAACATAATAGAACGTTCATATTGCCCTCTGACCGAAATAGAACTTGAAAAGTAATTATTTTGATTCAATCGTCGCTTTTTTTTATTTTCTATTTTGTATATCAAGAAATCACATAATATCCCCATTTCTTTTTCTTTTTTTTATTCCCCCGACCCGGACAAGCAAATCTATGGAGGTCTAAAAGCCATTTTCTCTTATTATTAATTTTAATTAGGGCTTTCTTATATATCTCGAACGACCCTCACAAATAGCAAATACTAGTTTGTTAAGAATTAATCGGATGGAAGCTATAGCGTCATCATTCGCTGGAATCGAAATATCTGCAAGATCGGGGTCACAATTTGTATCAATTAAACAAATCGTTGGAATTCCCAAAGTGATACACTCTCGAAGAGCCGTATCTTCTTCTTGCTGATCAATGATGATTACAATATCGGGTAAACCTGTCATATATTTAATTCCACCCAGATATGTTTGCAAGTGCGATAATTGTCTCTTCAACATAGCTGCATCTCTTTTCGGAAGACGGTGGATCCCCCCCAGTTTTTGTTCCATTCTTAAATCCCGAAACTTATGAAGTCGTGTTTCTGTCGTGGACCAATTCGTTAACATACCACCAAGCCATTTTTTATTAACATAATGACATCGAGCCCTTATTGCAGCTCGGGCTACCAAATCCGCTGCTTTTTTTTTTGTCCCAACAATTAAAAATTGGTTTTCCTTACTTGCTGCATCAAAAACTAAATCACAAGCTTCTGATAAAAAACGAGCCGTTCTAGTAAGATTTGTAATATGAATACCCTTACGCTTTGCAGAGATATAAGGCGCCATTCGCGGATTCCACTTTCTAGTACCATGACCAAAATGAACTCCCGCTTCCATCATCTCTTCCAAATTGATGTTCCAATATCTTTTTGTCATTTCTCTCCACACTTCCTCTCTTTTTTCTTGAAAAAAAAAGAGACGACGTAACCTGAAATAAATAATTGTTCCGATGGAACCTTCACTTCTACCGGAGATTGGCCGTTGATACACAATCCAAGGCATTCATTCCTTTCTATTTGTATTCCCTTATTCTTTTTCTTAATTATTATACTTAATTATCAAATTAAATGGCTGGATCAACGACAAACTAGTTAAAAGGCATGAATCCGCTGTTAGTTTTAGAAATCATTAAATCCCAGAAATGATTGTTCTGATGATGTATCGTGAGAGTTCTTTGAAATGGAATAATGAAAAAAATCTCTATGGTGGAACAAAATATTTTGTATTTTCCCCTCAAATAAACTTTTCTTTTTGTTGTTTTGGTGCCTTGAACGATGTACTAATAATCCGGTACCAACGGGTATCATACTGCCCAAAACAACGTTTTCTTTTAGGCCCTTCAACCAATCTATACGACCCCGTAGAGCAGCTTTTGCTAAGACTCGAGCGGTTTCTTGAAAACTCGCTTCGGATATGAAACTTTGAGTATTCAGAGATGCTCTTGTTATTCCCAATAAAATAGCTCGGTAACAGATTGCTTCGTCCAAAGCACGCCCCGTTCGTTCCGCTCGCAACAATCCAATTAGTTCGCCAGGTGAAAAAACATTAGACATTCCGTCTTCTGCAACTAAAACTTTTGATGTTATTTGACGTACAATAATTTCTATATGCCTATTATGAATCTGCACACCCTGGGATCGATAAACCTTTTGTATCTTATTAACCAAAGAAATACGACTTTGCACTATAGTTAGCTCGACACCAATCAAGAATCCCCAAGGAATGCCAAGAATTCTTGTTATATGCTCGTTCCACCCCTCAACTCTCTTTTCTAGGTTCATCGATATTGAATCAATGGAACGTACTTCCAAGACTTGTTCCACTTTTGGAAGACCCTGCGTTATATCACCTGATCTTGATTTTTCATATATAAATGTAACCAAAGTATCCCCCGTAGAAAGGATTTCTCCATAATGTCCATGAACAGTTGCTCCTGGCGTAGCTAAATAGGGTTTAGCTGATCTAATTATTATAGAATCAACTTGAACAATTAAAACTTGGCCCGACTTTAGGTGGGGTCTATTTTTCGCGATACATGCATTTTCACAAATAAACTGCCCAAGACTAATTATTGTGGGTCTCTCTTCACAAAAATTACAATGGATAAAATACCAATTCAAAAAAAATGGATTCAAAACCTTTTTACGGCAGAGATCGCGAGTCGAAATCCTTCTATTTTCATCCATTAAATAATATTCAATTATGTCAAAAGTCTGTTTTAAATTGTCAAGTTGAAAATATTTCATTACCAAAACTTGATTGTGGGTTAGTAAAATGTAAAAACTCGTAATTGGAAGGGCTGTTCCTAAGGAACCTAATGATTTCAATTTCCTAACTGAAACTATTGG